TGAATTATAAGATATCTTTATAACAATATAAGTTTCTAACAAAATAAGGTTAAAATAAAAATATTAATATAAAACAATAAATAAAAATAACAGGTACAAATATTAAATCGAGGTACCCATTCAATGATAACTCTCAACAACTTTCCCTCCATTTTTGTGCCTTTAGTAGGCTTAGTATTTCCGGCAATTGCAATGGTTTCTTTATCTCTTCATGTTCAAAAAAACAAGATTTTTTAGATACTATAGCGACAAATCTTATCCATTTTTTTTTTCAAAACTGACTTGGATCATAACACCCATATCTATTTAGTAGAATATGGTATAACATGTTGCTTCTTTCGAGCATAAGCTCTTATGTATGTGTAAACATGATATATGGGTAAATTCATTTTTCAAATGGATCGGCATCGGGGAGAATTTCGGAAACGTAAAGTCAATATATCTATATATATGTGGATATCTATAAGAGATGTTATTATTTTAGTTTGGATCTAAGCAATTCGATGAATTATTCTTAAAGGTTCACATCATAGTAGTGCTGGTTGATGAAAGTTACTTCGGAAACAAAAAAAGTAAAATCCAATTTATTTTTGTTATTTTTCCAATTCCAATAAAATGCAACTAGGTCTAGTGAGAATATGAGTTGGCGATCAGAACGTATATGGATAGAACTTATAGCGGGATCTCGAAAAATAAGTAATTTCGGCTGGGCCCTTATTCTTTTTTTAGGTTCATTAGGGTTTGTATTGGTTGGAACCTCCAGTTATTTTGGTAGGAATTTTATATCTTTATTTCCTTCTCAGCAAATCCATTTTTTTCCACAAGGGATCGTGATGTCTTTCTATGGGATCGCGGGTCTTTTTATTAGTTCCTACTTGTGGTGCACAATTTCGTGGAATGTAGGTAGTGGTTATGATCGATTCGATATAAAAGAGGGCATAGTGTGTATTTTTCGTTGGGGATTCCCTGGAAAAAACCGTCGCATATTCCTCCGATTCCTTATGAAAGACATTCAGTCCATCAGAATAGAAAATAAAGAGGGTCTTTTTGCTCGTCGGGTCCTTTATATGGAAATCAGAGGCCAGGGGGCCATTCCCTTGACGCGTACTGATGAGAATTTGACTCCACGAGAAATTGAGCAAAAAGCTGCTGAATTGGCCTATTTCTTGCGCGTACCAATTGAAGTATTTTGAAAAAAGAAACTGAAGAATTAATACTTTGCAAGAGGGAAAAAACTCAAGAATCCTCTTTTTTTTTCTATACCATAAGTTAACGGAAGTTTCTTCCGAACGCTTATTCGAGCCAAAGTAAACGTATACGAAACAACCCTAAAACGAAAATTTTTGTGTCCATAATTTTTTTTTTTCGAAATATTTGATATTTTTTTTAATAGAACAGGAGTTCTTTCGTCTCGAAATCCGACTAATATTAATTTGAAGTGGGCTCTTTCTTATTCTATTTCTGTATTCTTTCTAGATTCAAGGACTAACCACTATACTGCATCACAAATAAAAACTCTGAAATAGATTAATGGGCTAGATGACTTGGAATATAACTTATGCTTGATAGAAATATTAGTATCATATAGAGTCGACGCATGGGGTGAGTTCATTAAAACTTCAAAAATTCACAGACGAAAAAATGGCAAAAAAGAAAGTATTCATTTCCCTTCTATATCTTGCATCTATAGTATTTTTGCCTTGGTGGATCTCTCTCTCATTTAAAAAAAGTCTGGAATCTTGGATTACTAATTGGTGGAATATTAGACAATCCGAAATTTTTTTGAATGATATTCAAGAAAAGAGTATTCTAAAAAAATTCATAGACTTAGAGGAACTCCTTCGTTTGGAGGAAATGATAAAGGAATACCCGGAAACGCATTTACAAAAGCTTCGCGTTGAAATCTACAAAGAAACGATCCAATTGATCAAGATGCACAATGAGGATCGTATCCATACAATTTTACACTTCTCGACAAATATAATCTGTTTCGTTATTCTAAGTGGTTATTCTATTTTAGGTAATGAAGAACTTGTTATTCTTAACTCTTGGGTTCAAGAATTCCTATATAACTTAAGCGACACAATAAAAGCTTTTTCTATTCTTTTATTAACTGATTTATGTATAGGATTCCATTCGCCCCACGGTTGGGAATTAATGATTGGCTCTGTCTACAAAGATTTTGGATTTGCTCATAATGATCAAATTATATCCGGTCTTGTTTCTACTTTTCCAGTCATTTTAGATACAATTTTTAAATATTGGATCTTTCGTTATTTAAATCGTGTATCTCCTTCACTTGTAGTGATTTATCATTCAATGAACGACTGAAAAATGATCGCCCGACCTAATTAGAATATTTGGTCTAATTAGAATATTTGGTACTTTGTACATAAGCAAAACATTCAAAATTGTACTTAATCTTTCTACCCAGCCAAGCGATTTCTCCAATATTTCAGAAAAATTATTTCATTAAATAGCAAAATTATAGATAGGGAAC